ACCATTTTGATAATATATCCAAATACACTCCTTCGTGATTGAAAGGAATTCCTAGGGATCCAACGAACAACGTAAATAGAACCAATACAAGTATAGGAAATAACATAGTATTATCCGATTCATAAGGATACGAAAAAAACTTATTATTTCCAAAACGAGTAATAGTAATAAAAGGTTGTGTGATGTTTCTTGCATTCTTATCAATTCGATACGTTTTTTTTGAAAAAAAAGAAAAAATCTCATGATTTTTCATTGTCAATAACGTTAATAAACGAAAATTTTTGTTAATTATTTTTGAATCTTCTTTACCCCATAGAGATATTGAATAGAAGGTAGTATTATCTTTGCCACTATAATTTTGAAAATGAACGTTTAAATGTCCTTCAAAAGTAAGTAAATAGATTCGAAACATATAAAATGCGGTTAATCCCGCCGTAAACCAAGCTATTATTGCGAAAATTGGTGAATACAACCAAGTATCATTAATAATTTCATCTTTGGACCAAAAACAAGCAAGAGGAGGAATACCACAAAGAGAAAGTGTACCTAATAAAAAGGCGATTTTGGTAATTGGGACATGCTTTGTTAAACCCCCCATAAAAACCATATTTTGACTTTTATTTGGAGAATATCCAACAAGAGTTTCCATTGAATGAATAACGGATCCAGATCCTAAAAATAATAATGCTTTCGAATAAGCATGAGTAATCAAATGAAATAAAGCACTTCGATAAGACCCCATACCTAGAGCTAACATCATATAACCCAATTGAGACATTGTGGAATAGGCTAAACCTCTCTTAATGTCTTTTTGAGCAAGGGCAAAAGTAGCTCCGAATAATATTGTTATTACTCCTACCAAAGAGATGAAATTCATTATATGAGGGATGACTATGAAAAGAGGAATAAGCCGAGCTACAATAAAAATGCCCGCGGCTACCATAGTAGCAGCATGTATAAGAGCCGAAATAGGAGTAGGTCCCTCCATGGCATCCGGTAACCATACATGAAGGGGAAATTGTGCAGATTTAGCAACCGCACCGGCAAATAATAGAACGGCACAGAAAGTAACAAATAAAAAATTGACTTCATTATGATTATTAGAAATCAAGTTATTGAATATTTTGAATAAATCTCGAAATTCGAAACTCCCTGTTATCCAATAAAAACCTAAAATTCCTAATAATAAACCAAAATCCCCAACACGATTAGTTACAAATGCCTTTTGGCAAGCATTTGCAGCAACAGGCCGTGTAAACCAAAACCCTATTAATAGATATGAACACATTCCTACCAATTCCCAAAAAATATAAATTTGTATCAAATTAGAGCTAGTAACTAATCCTAACATAGAAGTACTGAAAAAACTCATATAAGCGAAAAATCTCAAATATCCTTGATCATAAGACATATAATTATCACTATAAATAAGAACCATAATTCCAATAGTAGTAATCAATATTGACATAATAGAAGTAAGCGGGTCGATCAAGTAACCGAATTCTAAAGAAAAATCATTATTAATGATCCAAGACCATACATATTGATAGATAGAACTGCCGTTTATTTGCTGAATAGACAGATTGATCGAAAAAAGCATGACTATACTTAACAAAAAAACACTTTGAAAAGCCCACATACGGCGAAGACTTTTTGTTGCCGACGGAAAAAGAAGAAGTCCCGCTCCTATTAACATAGGAACTGGAAGTGGAAGGAAAGGTATTATCCACGCATATTGATATGTCTGTTCCATAAAAATCCATAAAAAAGTTTTTTATTAATTTATTGTTTCCGATTTACCGGATCCTACCCCCTTTCAATTTCAAAACAATTCAAAACAAAAGGGGTCAATAAAAAAATCAAGTGATGTACTAACTTAAAGATATTTTTCGAATTTTATATATTATCCGGGTCTTTCCAAAATACTTTAAATATTAAAATAAAGAAGTTACAATTGGGCAAATGATATGACCAACTTGCTCATCAAAAGCGAATTTAGTTATTAACTAATATTTTTTTTAAATAATTAAAATACAAAATTAAATTATTATTAGATGACTTTATATTCATAAAGTAAGGATAAAAAATTACACTAAAAAGAGTACTTGATTATGATATGAATCGATATGAATCATAGGATTAACTAAGGTAAAAATTTTGTACTAATCTCGCTTTTTAGTCAGTTTGTTTCAAATCATTAACTAGTTTCATTCTAAAATTGATTGATTATTTTACGTTTCAATAAAAAAGACATTTATAGGAAATGCTAGAATATCTAACATTTTATATTTTATATAAGATTTATTTTTATATTTATCAAAAGGGGGTAAAATAAAATCAAATTTAATAAAAAGAATCACTAAGATTTTTTTTAACAAAACGTGTATCTTTTAACAGATTAATTACTTTAATTACTAGTTTTATTCGAATTTTAAAATGGAATTTGGAAGTATTCTTTACTCAAGTTTGACCAATTAATATAAAAAATGAAAGTTTTCAT